CTTAAACTTAATAAATAGAAATTTCTTATTATTAAATATTTATATACCTTTCTTCCCATAGATATCTCAAAAAATATATGAAAAAAAATTGCGTCCAATAGGATTTGAACCTATACCAAAGGTTTAGAAGACCTCTGTCCTATCCATTAGACAATGGACGCTTTTCCGATTTTTTCGCCTTTTTTTACTTTGACCTTCCTATTTCTTGTTCCAGAAAAAGAATTGGATTTTACGTGAGATGATAAAACTTTTTGAATTGCGTATTCAACTCAATGATGCATTTATTAATATAGAATAGAGCGGGTAGCGGGAATCGAACCCGCATCGTTAGCTTGGAAGGCTAGGGGTCATAGTCGACGTTGATTTTTCATTTTGAACGTCTCTAATTCAAAACCGAACATGAAACTTTGGTTTCATTCGGCTCCTTTATGGAAAAGGGAAAAATTCCCAGGTCCAAATCTAAGACGGGAACGAAATTACAAATTTCACCCATAACATCTATGTCAGCTTTTTGTATGAATGCATTCAATTCAAAACTACTTGCTTTCTAGATGATCCCTCTAGAAGGGAGGATTCTAACAATCTTTCTAGTTACTTCGTTCTCTATTTCTATTTGAGAGAGTCCTAAGGAAAAGTATTTTGTTTCCACCGAGCTAAAATAAAAACAAACAAAAAGAAATATGTTGATTGAAGCCTCTAGTAAACTAAAGTCATCATTTAATAGCTATTTTGCTTCCCTCTAAAAAAAAGGGAGGATTTAGTTACGATTCGAAAACGATTTTTCTATCTTCATCCATGGATCTCTTACTTATACTCATTTTCAAAAAAAAAATTCATGTTTCGTAATTTAATAATCCAACGTTTCAATTTATAATTTACTTTTGGATACAAATCACGAGAATTTTTAATTTTCCTCAAATTTCTCATGGAGAGGTAAAGGATTAATTCCTTTTAAGAAATAAAGTTTTTGATCGGAATAGTAATCAAACCGGTGGACCCCTTAATAGTTAAGGGGTTTGTAGAACGAATCGCACTTTTACCACTAAACTATACCCGCTACAGTTCCCTTATTGTATTGAAATGGAACTTTTGTCGAACACTGAAATTGGCCGAAATCAAGAATCAAGATAGAATCATAGAAAGAATCATGTTTCGTAGGAGCAGATTTTTTTTTGTTCCAGCTCAGAATCTGAACGAGTCACACATACACCTTAGTACACGTTCCTCGGCGCTGAGGACATCCCCCAAGAGCGGGGGATTTCTTGACATTTCTGATTGGCTGTCTTGTGTTTCTAATAAGTTGGTTAATAGCTGGCATGTTATATCATATACATAATGGACTAATTCCAATCAATACTAACTATAAGAAAGATCTCAAATGTTTTGCTTTTTCGATGTTCCCTTTATAAGATCAACAATTCCATAAGCTTTAGCTTCTGTTGCTGACATAAAAAAATCTCTTTCCATATCTTGGGATATAATCCAGACGGGTTTGCCCGTTCTTTCGGAATAACCCCTTGTGATGGTTTCTCTGATAACCACAAGTTCTTGTAAATCACTGCAAAGTTCGGAAACCGCCCGTTTTTCGCCCTTCGAAGTCAAAGCGGCAGAGGGTTGATGAATCATTATCCTAGCGTGAGGGAATGCTACACGTTTTTTATATTCTCCTCCGACCAAGATATAAGATGCCGTTGAAGCAGCCATCCCTAGGCATATTGTACTTACAGCGGTTGGGATAAATTGCATAACATTATACATAGTCATTCCGCTTATTATCTCTCCTCCAGTAGAATTTATAAACAAATATAAATCCTGGGTATTATCCTCCATACCGAGATATAGCATAAGACCTATAATGTCATTCGAGATGTCTGTGTCGATTTCTTCGCACAAAAAAAGTATTCTGTTACGATTAAGCTGTTCTGTTATATCAACCCACGAGGTTTCTTCGTCTCCTGGAAGTCTAACGGGAACCAGGGGGGGTGAAACTAGCATTTAATACCTCCTTGATTTTAAATTTAATGATACAATATTCTTTTTTATTAAGAAATTTAGCAGTACTTTGTAAGCATGATTTTTTTTATTCTATACAAAAACTTGTTAATTTGTCAAGTTCTGTTTTCAGTTTAGATATAATTTCTAATGGCATCTTGGTTCTATTCTATATCTAGAGAATGTCTTTTTTCTTATTGTTCTTTCTTTTGCTTCAAAAATAGGTATTTTTTTTTATCATTGTCAAATCAGATAAATCCTTTTCTTTATTGTATAATCCATTGAAACAAAAAGGGGGCCTGGCGAGGTACTGATTAGGCCAGGCCATGGGAATAGTGGGAATAATACAAAGGCCCTTTCGCGCGAAGAAGTCTTTCTTTTTTTTTTTAATAATATTTTTCTCTTATTTAATATTTGTTTGAATATAAGTTTTTAATTTTCCATGGGGAGAGATGGCTGAGTGGACGAAAGCGTCGGATTGCTAATCCGTTGTACGATTCATTCGTACCGAGGGTTCGAATCCCTCTCTTTCCGTTTCCGTTAATGACTTAATAGTTGATTTATCTTTCAATTTTCAAATAAAATACAAAATTATATATATAATTACAAATATCAAATAGAATTTTTTTATAATTTTTTAAATGAAAAATCAAGTAAAGAACCCCCTTTTTTATTCTTCGCGTCCAGGATTAGGATTACGTCCTGGATCATTAGATAGAAATCCGAAAATGAAGAGAGAAACAAAGAATACCACTACTGCGTAAACAAAGAGTTTGAGAGTAAGCATTACACAATCTCCAAGATCATTTTGCTTTTTTTAAAAATAGAGAGAGAATAAATTCTCTATTTTTATCGCACACATCGAGAAACAACGAATAGCAGTACTGCGCAAAAAACAAGTTTGAGAGTAACCATTTTACAATCTCCAAGATCATTTTGCTTTTTTTAAAGGAAGAAAATAAATTCTCTATTTTTATACCACTTATCCTATTTTGATACCGAAAACGAAAGTAGTTTTTAGAAATCGAAAAGAATTTTTTTTAAAATTCTAATTCATTTAAGTAATAAAAAAAATTATTATTATCTTATCTATTATTATCTTACTTATCAATAATTTTTTTATACCCCCTTGTTTGGGGAGGATCACAATAAGGTTTTTCATTCACGGAAAATTTTAATAGATAGTTAGAGTGGGAAAACGAGGCGATCCGAATCGCGGTTATCCAAGAATTCTCATGTTTGAATCAAGAGTTCATGCTTTAAGACTTGTCTGATCTTATCAATTATTAGTATTCGAATCGTTTTTCTCGAAAAAATTATTTATTTTTCTAGGACAAGATGAAAGATTTCATCGAAAGCTTACAGCAGCTTGCCAAACAAAGGCTAAGAGAAAAAAGAGTACAGGTATGACTGGCATAAAATCCACGATTGGACTCAAAAAAGCGTAGGCTTCGGGTAATTTTACTAAGAAAAAACTACTCGAATAAAGGGCAGAATTAAGACAGATCAAACTTAAGATATTAAGCATAACAGACATTTTTTTTAAGATAATTGTATTTTGATTGAGTTCTTCATAGAAGGAAAAAATGAATAAAATAAAAAAAGAAAGATCAAAAATCCTTCTTTTTTTTGAACTTACTCACTCAACCAAAAAACCTTCCATTCTCTTTTGAGAATAGAAAAAATTCTATTTTCATACAATATTTTAATGGAATTATATGTAATGATCAATAAATTCAGTATAATTCTATATCTACATGCGTCAAAATACTTACAATGGAATCTAAAGGATTCTTGAGATATTTTGGCTGGAATTGACGAACAATCAATAACAACATTAGTCTTTATTAGTGTCGAATAGAAATCAAAGTGGGGCGTGGCCAAGTGGTAAGGCATCGGGTTTTGGTCCCGCTATTCGGAGGTTCGAATCCTTCCGTCCCAGAGCAAGAGCATTTGTAATTCTAGTAAATAATTAAGATTGTGTTTTTCCGTTTATAAAGTGTAATATTGGATAGAATTTTATTTTTTCTGCTAATAATTCTAACCAAAATGAATCTTATCTTTTTTCAAATTTCACAAATTAATAAGATAAGTGTTCAAATGCCGCGCAGATACAACAGAATCTGTTGGGGATTTAGGCAAGATGGGGTTATAGATTAGACGAATTTGAATTCCAAAAAACAAGTTTTCATATATCCACCCTCTCATATTCATATAGAATAGAAGGAAGTTTGTTATTTTGTTATTCATTCCGGGAAAAGAAATTGTATTTTTCCAATCGATTTTTTCAATTTTATTGTTTTTATTGGATGTAAAACAAATTGGAATTTTTTTTTTCAATTTCAATAATGAAAAAAATGAAAAATAATTTAAGATATATTTTTAATCTTATGTGCCGACTGTCCTAACTGAACCAATGACTATTCATTATTCCATAATTGAATCAACCGCATAGAGGTTCAAAATTCGAGGAATGTTATGGTAAAACTTCGTTTGAAACGATGTGGTAGAAAGCAACGTGCGACTTGAAGGACATGATCTGTTGTGGATTCTTATATCCATCATTCTCTAATCCAATTAAAGGATGCTCTTGACTCGACATCCTTTGTTCTCTTCCATTCGAACCCGCATTTTTTGTTGGGGTGTAATGGAAATAGTACAGGATGGAGCTCGAGTAGAAAGTATTGATTCATTTCTTAAGGGGAAAGGGTCTAGGGTTAGTGTCAATCAATAAGTTGGAACAACTTCGTAAGTATATCTTTGACAGAGAAGAGATATCGAAAGGACCCAAATCAAGCAAGTTTCAAATCCTAAAGGAAATTTTGGTGGAATTGATAAAACCTTTTCGATAAAAATTATATATATGGTGTGGGAATCCGCCGTTGATATGATTCTTTGATAGAAAGAAATAACAAAAAGGTATGTTGCTGCCATTTTTGAAAGGATTCAAAATCAACGAAGTAATGTCTAAACCCAATGATTCAAAACAAAGATAAAAGATTCCGGAACAAGGAAACATCCTTTTTTTTTTCCATTTTCGATTTTAATTTTCGCACCAATTAACAATTAATTGTATTTGAATCAGAATGCGGAATTCAAATCGATTCTAAATGAGACAAAAAAGGGTATTCGAGACTGCTCAATAAATGAAAAGCCAAAGGATTTTTTTTTGGAGCTCTTTGAAAGTTATTTAACTTGAGTTATGAGTATACAAATGATTTTCTTTTTTTAGTAAAGAAAAAGGACTTAATTCTTTATTTAATTCATTTGAAGATTTTATGGACTTTTTTGATTTGCCATTCTAATACAAAACTTCGAATCATTTTTCTCGAGCCGTACGAGGAGAAAACTTCCTATACGTTTCCAAGGGGGGTTGTTGTTGATCTAATCTATCCCAATGAGCCGTCTATCGAATCGTTGCAATTGATGTTCGGTCCCGAAGAGAGGGAAGAGATCTGCGGAAAGTGGGTTTTTATGATCCAATAAAGAATCAAACTTATTTAAATGTTCCTGCTATTCTCTATTTTCTTGAGAAAGGCGCTCAACCTACGGAAACCGTTTATGATATTTTAAAGAGGTCAGAGGTTTTTAAAGAATTTTGACTTAATTAAAAGAAGTTCAATTAATGAAATAAAAAAAAGATAGAATGAGGTGGTATAACTTTTTTTTATTCTTATATTTCTATTCATCTATTTATGTAGATTTATTATGTAGTGCCAATCCAACACAAGTTTTTTTATACTTAACTTAGATTTTTCTTCTTATATTTCAATTTCATTATTTCTATCCTATTTCTTTCTTTTTTTTATTAATTATTATTAAATAATGAAATGAAATTATATTTTCTATTTTCTATTCTAATTATCTAAATATATAATTTATATTGCAATTCAATTTGAATTATATTTTGATCCCGATTGTATCTACATAACATATCTATTTTGTGGGTTGCTAACTCAACGGTAGAGTACTCGGCTTTTAAGTGCGGCTAGGATCTTTTACATATTTTGATGAAGCAAGGAATTCGTCTACATCATCGGTAGAGTTTATCAGACCACGACTGATCCTGAAAGGAAATGAATGGAAAAAAGAGCATGTCGTATCAATAGAGAATTCGGAGAATATTTCATTCGTACCAAATCGGTACCAAACAAACATTATTTGAATTGAACGAAATGAATTCGCAAGTTTGGTCGATTGAATAAATGGATCGAGCCCTATGGTTCAAATTCTAGGGAAAGAAAGAGCAACGAGCTTATATTCGTAATTTGAATGATTACCCGATCTAATTTAACGTTAAAAAAAAATTAGTGCCAGATACGGGAAAGGCTTCTCACACGAGTGAATTTTTTCGTTTTTAGTGAATCCTAACTATTAGATTATCCATTTTCTATATGGAGATGAATGTGTAGAAGAAACAGTATATTGATAAAGATACTTTTCCAAAATCAAAAGAGCGATTGGGTTCAAAAAATAAAGGATTTCTAACCATCTTGCTTTGTTATCCTATAAAAAAACCAATTAGGTGGAAAAAAATAGAGAATCCGTTGATGAATTTACCTGTCTCCGAGGTACTTTATTATTTTTAAATAGAATACCTTGTTTTGACTGTATCGCACTATGTATCATTTGATAATCCAAGAAACTCCCTGCTTTTTTTTAGTTTTCGGTCTAATTTTAAATGGAAGAATTCCAAAGATATATAGAACTAGATAGGTCTTGGCAACACAACTTTTTCTATCCACTTATCTTTCAGGAATATATTTATGGATTTGCATATGATCGTGGTTTAAATAAATCCATTTTGTTGGAAAATGCAGGCGACAAGAAATACAGTTTACTGATTGTAAAACGTTTAATTAACCGAATGTATCAACAGACTCATTTTATTCTTTCTGCTAATCATTCTAACCAAAATGACTTTTTTGGGCACAAGCACAAGAAGAATTTGTATTATCAAATAATATCAGAAGGATTTGCAGTCATTATGGAAATTCCATTTTCCTTACTGTTAATATCTTCCCTAGAGGCAAAAGAAAAAAAAATAGTAAAATCCCATAATTTGCGATCAATTCATTCAATATTTCCTTTTTTCGAGGACAAATTCTTACATTTAAATTATGTGTTAGAAATATTAATACCTTACCCCATCCATCTGGAAATTTTGGTTCAAACTCTTCGTTACTGGGTGAAAGATGCTTCTTCTTTGCATTTATTACGATTCTTTCTTTATGAGTATCGTAATTGGAATAGTCTTATTACTCCCCAAAAATCCATTTCGATTTTTTCAAAAAGGAATCAACGATTATTCTTGTTCCTATATAATTTCTATGTATGTGAATACGAATCCATTTTCGTTTTTCTCTGTAACCAATCCTCTCATTTACGATCAACATCTTTTGGAGCCCTTCTTGAACGAAATTATTTTTCTGTAAAGCTAGAATATCTAGTAAAAGTAAATACTTTTACTAAGGATTTTTGTGTTATCTTATGGCTTTTCAAAGACCC